CTAATAATAAACCAAAATCCCCGACACGATTAGTTATAAACGCCTTTTGACACGCATTACCCACAAGAGGTCGCGTAAACCAAAAACCTATTAATAGATAAGAAGACATCCCAACCAATTCCCAAAAAATATAAATTTGTATTAAATTACAACTCGAGACTAAACCCAACATTGAAGTATTGAAAAAACTCATAGAAGCAAAAAATCTCAAATATCCTTGATCATGAGACATATAATTGTCGCTATAAATAAGCACCATGATTCCAACAGTAGTGATCAATATTAACATAATAGAAGTCAGTGGGTCGATCAAATAGCCGAACTCTAAAGAAAAATCATTATTGATAGTCCAAGACCACACTGATTTATAGATGGAACTGCTATGGATTTGCTGAAGAAGGAGATTTGATGAAAAAAGCATAACTATACTTAACAAAAAAACACTAGAAAAAGACAACATGCGGCGAATTTTTTTTGTTACTGTTGGAAAAAGTAGAAGCCCCCCCACTATTACCATAGGAACTGGAAGTGTAATAAAAGGGATGATCCAGGAATATTGATATATATGTTCCATAAAATTTTTTTAATCAATTGTCTTTGACTCCCTCGTTCTTGTCCCTTTTGAAAAGAGCCAGTCAATAAAAAAAATAAATATGCAAAGCTTAACTAACATTTGAGATTCTTAATTATTATTATTCTAAATCTGAATCTTTTCAAAGAACTTTACATATTCAAATCAATAAGTTAGACTTGGTCAAATAATATGATATACCCAAGTTATTAGTAAAAAAACATACTTACTTTTTTTTGATTAATATTAACTAATATTAAGAAAGATTTTTATGAAGATCTAAAAAATGAAAAAGGAATTACGAGAGTTTCTATCTTTCTATCTATAGAGAAAGGATAAAGAATTATAGCAAAAACAGTACTTGATTTTGATATGAATCGGAAAAAAGGTGCATACTTTGACCCAATTAAATCAGAACTTCTTTGTAGTTCGTTTATCTCGAATCAGGATCGTTAAACGATCCATTTTTGAACAGATTGATTGTCTTCCATTAGAATAAAAGACATTTATATTTGTAGGAAATTCGACGATATTGAATACTTTCCACGGAATTAAAAAAAGAAATCACTAAAATGTCTTTTAGAAAATCATGTATAATAGATTAACTAATGCCGTCTCATTTCATTTTATTTAAATTGAGAATTGGGTATACTTCCTTTTCAAGCTTGACCTTGCTCGAAAAAGTTTTGTATTAGGTACACATGGCTTAGGTTTTTGAATGTCTCGATATATTTTATTCCATGTATATTACATGTATAAATGGAGCATGACGAAAATAGACAGAAATAGAAATGAAAATTAATAGGTTTTTTAGAAAAATATTAGAACCTAAAAAATAAGGATACTGAATAGTAAAGATTAAAGAACAATTGGTTTTTAACCAAAAAATGTCTTTCACATCCAATTCTAGCAATGAGTAACCTCAAAATTTGTGAATGGCAGTTCCAAAAAAGCGCACTTCTATATCAAAAAAGCGTATTCGTAAAAATAGTTGGAAAAGAAAGGGATATTGGGCAGCGTTGAAAGCCTTTTCATTAGCGAAATCCCTTGCTACGGGGAATTCAAAAAGTTTTTTTGTGCGACAAAACAAATACAAATAAAAAATCAAAGGGTGAAATAATATAACTTGTCCTGAATCGAAAAAAGTCCAGTTTTTTCTAATTTCTAATCTAAAAAAAAAAGGCTTTTCATTCACTAATGCTTTGAATTGATCAATATTAAATTGAACTCATTTTTCTTTTAGGATATGTCGTCTGTTATCTACTGAATCCTCAAATTATACTTTTTGTTTAAAAAAAAAGACTAAATACAAAATACAAGACACAAGGTTTCAACTTTCTTTTGAGTCTCTTTGATCATTTTCGCGGGATGGGGATTATCATTTTCCCCATCGACCTTTATCACCACCTATCACAATAAAAAAAAAAAGAATAAGGATTATGATTAGAACATCCAAATCCCTAGTAAAATAAAAGGGTTTTCGATTCATCAATTTTCATCTTTCCTAACCTAAAAGCTAAAAAAGATTGCAGTGAATTGACTCTTTCAATCTCGACGATTGAATACGATTGAATAATAATTAGTTATTATGATTTCTAACAAGCCGCTATGGTGAAATCGGTAGACACGCTGCTCTTAGGAAGCAGTGCTAGAGCATCTCGGTTCGAGTCCGAGTAGCGGCATGGCAATTTATACCTCTAAAAAGTTCCTATAATGATTTCAATTACTTATTTGAATTGATTCTATAGCATCATGGGGACCTTTTCTTTTTCTTTTATGGTATTTTCTACTTTAGAGCATATATTAACTCATATATCCGTTTCGGTTGTTTCCATTGTAATTACAATTCATTTGATAACCATATTATTCGATGAAATGGTCGGACTATATGAGTCGTCAGAAAAGGGAACGATAGCCACTTTTTTCTGTATAACTGGATTATTAGTTACTCGTTGGATTTATTTGGGACATTTACCATTAAGTAATTTATATGAATCATTGGTCTTTCTTTCGTGGAGTTTATCCATTATTCATATAATTCCGTATTTTAAAAAACATCAAAAAAATTTAAGCCTAATAGCCGCGCCAAGTGCGCTTTTTACCCAAGGCTTTGCTACTTACGGTTTCTTAACTGAAATGCATCAGCCTGCACTATTAGTACCGGCTCTCCAATCCCAGTGGTTAGTAATGCACGTAAGTATGATGGTATTGGCCTATGCAACCCTTTTATGTGGATCATTATTATCAGTGGCTCTTCTAGTCATTACATTTCGAAAAATCCTAAGGATTTTTTTTCTTTTTAAAAGCAATAATTTTGTAAATAAATCTTTTTTCTTTGATGAGATTCAATACATGAACGGAAGTGACAGTGTTTTACGAAACACTTCTTTTCTTTCTTCTAAGAATTATTACAGGTATCAGTTGATTCAACAATTCGATTGTTGGAGTTATCATATTATTAGTATAGGATTTATCCTTTTAACTATAGGTATTCTTTCGGGAGCAGTCTGGGCTAATGAGGCATGGGGATCATATTGGAGTTGGGACCCAAAGGAAACTTGGGCATTTATTACTTGGGCAATATTCGCAATTTATTTACATACTAGAACACATAAAAAATGGGAAGGTGTAAATTCCGCAATTGTGGCTTTGATAGGCTTTTTTCTAATTTGGATATGTTATTTAGGAGTTAATCTATTAGGAATAGGGCTGCACAGTTATGGTTCATTTACATTAATATCTAATTGAATTTAAGACAAAAAAAAAAAAGAAGGTCTTGACAAAAAAACCATAGGACAGCGTATAAGTCTATATAAAAAACTTTTTGTAAACGCCACACATCGAGAACCATTTGAATCAAGTAATAAGTGATTCAAATGGTTCTGTCAAACGGCACACTATCCAGTTACAATTTGTTTTTTTAACTTCAAAAAAGGCAAAAAGTATTTATTTTATTTCCATTTTTTTTTAATTATCTAATTATTAATTTCGAATTTAGAATTAATAATTAGACAAAATAGCCTCGACCTTGTCACCTGATAATGAGAAAACGAAGTCCGGATAAATGCCAATACCTATTACAGGTAGAAGGATAGAGATTGAAACAAACAACTCTCGCGGTCCAAAATCCAAAAAAGGAGAGTTTGAGGCATTAAATAGCTTGTATCCATAGAACATCTGGTGTAACATAGACAATAAATAAACAGGAGTTAATATCGTTCCAATTGCCATGACAAAAGTAATCATTATTTTTGCCAGTAAAAGAAATTTTTGGCTAGTAATTATTCCAAAAAATATTATCAATTCTGCAAAAAAACCGCTCATGCCCGGTAATGCAAGAGAAGCCATTGATGAGATACTGAACATCGTGAATATTTTTGGAACCGAGATAGCCATTCCTCCCATTTTATCTAGATAAAGAAGACGTATTCTATCATAACTCGATCCTGCCAAGAAAAAAAGCGCAGCACCGATAAATCCATGAGATATTATTTGTAAAAGAGCTCCGTTAAGTCCCGTATCGCTTAGAGAGCAAATTCCTATAACTATAAAACCCATATGAGATACCGAGGAATAGGCTATTCTTTTTTTTAAATTACGTTGACCGGGAGATGTTGAAGCTGCATAAATTATTTGAATTGTTCCTATTATTATCAACCAGGGAGAAATTAGAGAGTGAGCATGGGGTAATAATTCCATATTGATCCGAACCAACCCATATGCTCCCATTTTTAATAAGATTCCGGCTAGAAGCATACAAGTGCTGTAATGTGCCTCTCCGTGAGTATCTGGTAACCATGTATGTAAGGGTATAATCGGTAATTTGACAGCAAAAGCAATAAGAAATCCAATATAAAATATTATTTCCAGCGCTAAAGGATATGGTTGATTGGCTGATGTTTCAAAATTTAATGTTGGCTCGTTGGAACCATATAAACAGATACCCAGAATTCCTATTAATAAAAAAAGGGAACCCCCTGCGGTGTATAAAATAAACTTTGTAGCTGAATACAAACGTTGCTTTCCCCCCCACATAAATAGAAGTAGATAAACGGGAATTAATTCTAACTCCCACATGATGAAAAAAAGTAAAAGATCTCGAGAAGAAAATAATCCTATTTGACCACTATACATGGCTAACATCAAGAAATGGAATAATCTGGAATCTCGAGTAACTGGCCAAGCCGCTAAAGTAGCTAAAGTAGTGATAAATCCTGTCAGTAAAATGGGTCCTATAGAAAGTCCATCTATTCCCAATCTACAGTAAAAACCAAAAAAACCAACCCACTTATAATTCTCCGCCAATTGAATTAATAGATCGTTCGATTGGAAACGATAGCAGAATACGTAGGTCATTAAAAGAAGTTCTAATACGCATATACATATAGCATACCACCTAATTACTTTATTTCCTCCCTGAGGCTGAGGCAGAAAGAAAATTAAGGAACCTGCGGATATCGGAAAGACTACAAAGATTGTTAACCACGGAAAAAAATTCGTGATAAAGACAAGATACACTTGGACCAGAGAAACCCGTGCTCAAAACAGAATATATTTCTATTTTTTGTTTCGAGTACGGGTTTTGTCGATAAAAAAGAATGTATTCAAACCATGTTGTCGGAAATGGGTCAATAAGCTAGACCCATGCTTCGAGTTGTTTCATGCCATAAATAAACTCGAACACTCAAAAAATCCGTTGGACAGGCCGATTCACATCTCTTACAGCCGACACAGTCCTCTGTTCTTGGAGCAGAAGCAATTTGCTTAGCTTTACATCCGTCCCAAGGTATCATTTCTAATACATCCGTGGGGCAGGCTCGGACGCATTGGGTACACCCTATACATGTATCATAAATCTTTACTGAATGCGACATTGGGTCTATAAATTTTTTAACGTCATAAATTTGGATCTAGTAATTTTATAAATGAATCGTATCTTTATATACTAGATGAATCAATAATTGACAAGAATTTTTTGAATCAATTCTGTTCTGGATCGAGGCATGTGCATGAAAAAGGGCCAAGAGACTTTCATTTCTTACGTTTTGACAAAGATAATTATATAGCATACATGCTAATTCGAATTGATGAATATTATAATTTATATGATTAATACTACTTATTCAACAAATTAGATTGATTGATACGCGTTGATTTTCTGTTTCGATAAATTGACGAAACAATAGCCGGTCCAATAGCTGCTTCAGCCGCTGCAATAGCTATAACAAATATGGAGCAAATAGTTCCTTTTAATTGGCGACTATCAAAAAAATCAGAAAATGTTACGAAATTTATATTAACTGCATTCAGTAGAAGTTCAAGACACATAAGGGCTCTAACCATATTTTGGCTTGTGATCAATCCATAAATACCTATACAAAATAAATAGGCACTCAAAACAAGTAGATGTTCGAGCATCATTGACCAACTCCTTCGCAATTTCTATTTATTTGAATATGAAAAAAAATTTAACAGAGTCGATTGACTCAAATATAACAAGTAAAGAAAATAAAGAATATATTGGTAATAGATTGAATAAAAGAAGTTCTATTTTGAATATATTTCAATTTATACACGAATAATCTTCAAATAGAATTAAAGGAAACTAAATGCGATAAGACAAAACAAAGTTTCATTTTGATTACTGCGGCTAGGTCTAAGGTTTTACTTTACTATTGTTACTGACGAGCCGCAGCAATTGCGCCTATTAATGCAACTAAAAGAATTATCGAAATGAGTTCAAATGGAAGAAAAAAATCTGTTGATAAACGAATTCCAATTTGTTGACTATTAGTTATCAAATCTTTCTCTATAATCTGGTTTGATCTTGTAGTCCAAATAATCCCATACCATGACGTATCTGGAATAGTAGTAATTAGTAAAAGAAAAATACTTGTACAAACCAGCGAAGTAACCCCACCTCCCACGTTCCAAAGATAAAAAGCGTTGTGATATTCTGAACCATTCATGAACATCACAGCAAATATGATTAAAACATTTATGGCTCCTACGTAAATAAGGAGTTGTGCGGCAGCTACAAAATAGGAATTTGATAAAATATAGAATAAGGCTATACAAATAAGAACCAATCCCAACGAAAAGGCGGAATAAATTGGGTTGGTAAGCAATACCACCCCTAAACCTACTAATATAAGGCCCAATCCCAGAAATACTAAAAGAAAATCGTGTATTGATCCAGGTAAATCCATTTTACGTATAAAGAAGAGAGAAATACATCGAATTTTTTCATGACTTTATTGATGACCCGACCAGGAACAAAAATTTTTTGATACGTTCCTATAATTCAATGAAATCCTAAACGTTATGAATTGAGGTAGGTATAGCTATTAGAAGAATCTCACTCTTTATCCCCAAGGAGAATTCGACACTCTAAAAAAGATTTCTATTTCGAACCATTTCGAAAGAATTACGTATCTATTAAGATATTTTCAATCAAAATTTATAGATTTTGACTCAAAAAATTAAGTCACAATTATTACAATCAATCCAATCAATAGTTAAGTATTTGTAGTCATTTTATTAACCAAACAAAAGGAACGAAACCTCATTTCTTTAGATCAAAACCGAATTTTAGTAATTATTCTTTGTCTTTAATCAAGGGTTTACTCCTTTTTAGTTGAGGCAAAGTCGAAATCGTTCGAATTGTATAATCGTCAATTACTGATATTGGTAAACGACCCAAAGCAATTTGATTATAATTCAATTCGTGACGATCATAAGTAGAAAGCTCATATTCTTCAGTCATTGATAAACAATTTGTTGGACAATACTCAACGCAGTTACCACAAAATATACAGATTCCGAAATCAATACTATAATTAAGCAATCGTTTCTTTCGAATATTCGTTTCGAATTGCCAATCAACAACGGGTAAATCTATAGGACATACACGAACACATACCTCACAAGCAATACATTTATCAAATTCAAAATGGATTCGACCGCGGAAACGCTCCGATGTGATTAATTTTTCATAAGGGTATTGAATAGTTACAGGTAAACGATTTGCGTGGGATAAGGTAATCATAAAACTTTTACCAATGTACCTTACAGCCCTTATTGTTTGTTGACCATAATTTCTGAACCCAGTCACCATAGGGAGCATATCCTAATTATCTAGGAACAATTTGATGTTTGTTTCTTTCTCTTGTTTGAGACATATACACTTATAGTATTCCATTACAATGAAAGGAGTTGTGAAGAGGTTGTTAATAATAGATTGCCGAGAGAAATAGGTAAAAGAAATTTCCAGCCAAGATTTAATAATTGATCCATTCTTAGTCTAGGTAAAGTCCATCTTGTTGTGATAGAAACGAACAAGAACAAATAGGTTTTAGCCAATATAATAAAGATACCCGTTGTTGTTCCAAAAATCCCACTCACTTTATTTAGTTCAAAAAGCTCAGGAACAAAAATGTACGGAATATAAATATTCCAACCGCCCAAGTAAAGAACTGTTACAAATAATGACGAAACTAATAGGTTTAGATAGGAAGCAACATAAAATAAACCAAATTTGATACCCGAATATTCGGTTTGATAGCCGGCTACTAATTCTTCTTCCGCTTCTGGTAAATCAAAAGGCAATCTCTCGCATTCTGCTAGAGAAGAAATTAGAAAAACAATAAACCCTATAGGTTGCCGCCACAAATTCCACCCCAAAAGACCATATTTTGACTGTGCCTCAACTATATCAACTGTACTTAAACTATTAGATAATTATAGTCGATGAGAACATAACTGTTCCCACCTCTATTCCAGAACCATACATGAGATTTTCACCTCATATGGCTCCTCGAGGGTCATAAATAAATCTAAGGACCAAATCATATTTTCTTTATTTTGATACGTCTGTCGGATAGGTTAGTTTGTAGAATAGGTAGGATCACAATGTCCTCTAATTAGACCAATGGAATTCTGTCTGTTATTGTTATAACAATAAATAAAGATAAAGTACTTCTGAATTGATCTCATCCTTTAAAGAATTTCAGTTTTTCCTTGTTGAGTAATAACTTCCGTATTTCAATCAAATACTCCTTGGGGGTGTGTAGAAATATTAATAGATCTTTCAACCCAACCTTGTTTTCGATTCCAAAAAAGAATTATACATACCATTAATTTCTAAATTAAATTTCTAAATTAGGGTATAAATTTTATCTCTCTGATAAAGAAAGAATAAAAAAGATCCGTTTTTATTCTATTGTGATTTTCTTTTTTCTATTGTTAGAGTTCTTTTTTTTTTTTTGTTCCTAGTCTTTTTTCTTTTCTGAGAAAAAATGGAAAAGTAAAGGGTTATTTCGTATCTGATAGTTTTTTTTTATAATCAGTGGATAGGAGCATACTCTGGATCGGAATTGTGGGGAGTACTACTTGATCATTTCTACGAATTTAAAGCCCCAATTATTATTTTTTATATATATTCTTTTTTTAGTCAAAAATGCACTTTTGGATAATTTACATAATCTCCATTACTAATTACTAATCCGTTGCCTATCTTGGTGTTTCTAACCAATCCACTCATTTTTGTGCAATCCCCCGTTATCGCTATGGTAATACATGTCTGGTAATACATGCCAACGTTACTAAAACGTCAATACGGTTGATCATTTGAACCCCGCTTCAAGCCAGGATGACTAATCAACCAATCTTGGGGTAAAAAATATTTTCTTTTTTTTTTCGCTTTCCTCTTACTATTGTACCTAGGAAATGAGATTGATTCTTTTTACTGCGAATTTAGAAGCTGTTTTCTTTCACTCATATAACTATCCGATTTAGATCATACACTTTAATTTTAATGATAAATATAAAAAATTTTAATGATAAATATAAAAAACTATATCCATTTAATTCATTTCGCCTAGTCTTTCATATTTTCTTAGAAATAAGGGCGTAGAGAAAAGTTTATGTTTCAACGACTCGCACGTAGAGATATTGATAACACACATAGAGTTAATGGTATTTCATAACTAATCGATTGAGCAGCGGCTCGTAGACCACCTAAAAAAGAATATTTATTATTTGATCCATATCCTGACATAAGAAGTCCGATGGGAGCAATACTTGAAATGGCAATCCATAAAAAAACACCAATCTTTAGATCAGCCAAAACTAAGTGATAGCCAAAAGGAATTACTGAATAGCTTAGTAGAATTGATATGACTGCTATGGATGGGCCAATGCTGAATAAACGAGTATCTCCCCGAGATGGAAGAATATTCTCTTTACAAAGTAGTTTTATCCCATCTGCTAGAGCTTGAAGAACTCCTAAAGGACCAGCATATTCGGGTCCAATACGTTGTTGTACTCCTGCGGCTATTTCTCTTTCTAACCACACAATTACTAGTACCCCTATTGTTATTCCCAATACAAGAGTCAAAATAGGAACAAGCATCCATATAATGTTATATATCTCTTTTAAGGATTCTAATCCGGAAAAAGAATGAATATCTTGTATTTCTGGTGTATCAAGTATCATTTCAACGATCAACTTCCCCCATAATGATATCGATGCTACCTAGTATCGTCATAATATCAGCCAATTTCATTCTTTTAACCAACTGAGGAACAATTTGCAAATTAATAAACCCCGGTGGACGAATTTTCCATCTCCAAGGAAAACCACTCTGGTCCCCTATCAGAAAAATTCCCAATTCGCCCTTTGGTGCTTCGACTCTCACATAAAGTTCTTGTTTCGGCAATTCAAAAGTAGGAGAGGTTTTTTTACTAATGAATCGATATTCAAAATCATTCCAGTTTTGATCCCTCTCTCTATCAAAACATCGGGTTTCTAAATTCTCATAGGGCCCCCCCGGAATTCTTTCCAGAGCTTGTTGAATAATTTTTATGGATTCCTTCATTTCACTGATTCGGACTAAATAACGAGCTAATGAATCGCCTTCTTTTTGCCACGGGACTTCCCAATCAAATTCGTTGTAACATTCATAATGATCAACTTTGCGAAGATCCCATTGTATTCCAGAAGCTCGTAGCATTGGTCCTGATAAAGCCCAATTTACTGCTTCCTCTGCACTAATAATACCTACTCCTTCAACTCGTTCTAAAAAAATAGGATTTCGCGTAATAAGGTTTTGATATTCAGCAGCCCCTGTTAAAAAATAATCGCAGAAATCAAAACATTTATCTATCCAGCCATAAGGTAGATCGGCCACTACTCCTCCGATACGAAAAAAATTATGCATCATTCTCATCCCAGTGGCAGCTTCGAATAGATCATATACTAATTCCCTTTCTCTGAAAATATAGAAGAAAGGGGTTTGCGCACCAATATCTGCCATAAAAGGGCCAAGCCATAACAGATGAGAAGCTATACGACTCAACTCTAACATAATTACTCTGATATGGCTAGCTCTTTTTGGTATTTGAATATTTCCCAGCCGTTCTGGTCCATTTACGGTTATTGCTTCTGTGAACATCGTAGCTAAATAATCCCAACGTGTTACATAGGGCAGATATTGTATAATTGTTCGGTTTTCGGCAATTTTTTCCATCCCTCTGTGTAAATAACCTAATATTGGTTCACAGTCAATAACATCTTCACCATCTAGAGTAACGATGAGTCGAAGAACACCATGCATTGATGGATGGTGTGGGCCCATATTGACTATCATGAAGTCTTGTCTTGGAGATGATACATTCATAGGTTTTTCCTCGATTCATTCTTCCATACCTTACTGAAAACGAAAAGAAGCTCATCAAGATGCACGATCTAATAATAAAAGATCAAATAATTCAAAAATGACTTTTTTCAAATTAACGCATTTTTGGTTCCCGAATATCCAACTGACTAATTAATTGTTTATAACGTACTTCATTTTTCTTTGACAAATAAGCCAGCAGCCGTTGGCGTTTTCCTATAATTTTCCGGAGGCCTCTCTGAGATAAATAGTCTTTTCTATGTAATTCCAAATGTGAAGTAATTCTTCGTATCTTATTAGTAAAACTGAATACTTGAAATTCAACGGATCCCTTGTTTTTGTTTTTTTCTTTTTCGTTTTGTGCAATAAATGAGATGAATGCATTTTTGACCATAAAATGAAATCTTCTCCCCTACTTAAATTTAAATATTTTTAATTTAAATATTTTTAATATTAAAATATATATATTTTTTTATTGAGCAGTAATAATAATGCTGATTCCTTTTTCATTTTGTATACCCGACAATCTTCATTTCCTTATGAATTTATCATTTTATCCAATTGTTTTTAGTTTATGGGCATAGGGATCTAAACAGATAATCTCTCAAACAGATAATCTATTTCTACACTTAGAAAAAAGAAAAATTTATACCTAAGATTTGAATCATAAGATTCTGTTGATTCCTTTTTAGATCTAATTGATATGTCATTAAATTAATAAATTAATGATATGAATAGAATGAAAAACAATGCATGTGTGCATCTTTTTGTTTTCATGTATCAACTAAAATATGTTATGGAATATATGAAAAACGTATCGTTAAAGGGTTTTTAATCGTGGATACATATGTATTCTTACCATATTGAAACGACTTCCATTATTGGTATCAAACCAATAGCGATTCATACAAGCTAAATCTTCTAATCGATAATTGGGCCAAAAAAAGAGTTTGAATTGAATTAGTTTCTTTTTTTTTTTTTTTTCTCTATAAAAATCTTTGTTTTTATTCGAAACGTTACCGCAGGTTTTAATGTTATTTCTGTTGCAAAATTCTGTATTTATCTGATGAATACCTTGGCTATTCTTCGAATTAAAAGAAATTAGAATTCCGAATTCTCTACGACGTTGAGATAAAAAAGTATTTTCAGGAACAAACAAATCATCAAGATTTTCGTTGTTATTTCCAGTGTTCCTTTTCTGTTTTGAAATGGACTCATCAAAATTCGTCTTATCAACACAGCCCTTTTCTTGGTTTCTTGAATTCAGTTTGTGCTTATTCTTATGACCCAATGAAATTTTTATGGTTTGGTACATAAGAAACTGTCCGACATTTTTTACAGCCAGACGAATTGGTTCGATAATCAATATTCCTTTTTTCAGAAATTCTGTAAGGCTCAAGTTGTTCTGAATCAGTAGAATATCGAGACTCATTTCTCTCCTTTGAATAGAGGATATAGCAATCTCGTTTGGATTTATCAGTCTAAGCAGGAGACAAAATACTTTGATATTATTGAGTACTCTTTGATTTACAGAAGCATTCCATCGTAATTGAAAACAGAAATACCTTTTTAGTAGGAAATCAAGCTCCACTTCCGTAGAACTTTTGTATTTTTTTTTCTTTTTCGTGTCTGATCCCGCAAAATATTCTTCAAGACCTTTTTCTTGGTTTAAGCGAACTGATCCAAGATCCACTTGTCTCTCAGATTCTTTTTCTTCTTCATTTTTCTTCTTGACTTCAATAGTTTTTTTTTCATTCGAGAATGATAATATAAAAGTATCTCTTTTTTTTTTTTTATTTACCGTCTTTTTTTCAAAAACATTTTCATTTTCATTCAAATCAAAAACAAGTAATTTGATTGGTATGGCTCCGTGGGTTTTCTTATATGCATTGTAAAGTATCAAAATTTGTGGGAAGAACCAAAGTTCCAAATTCAATATGGAATGACTTAATATTCTTTCATTCATTTCCATCCAATCAAAAAGGGTTTTGGGGGGGTATGGATTGATTTCTTCATCTTGATGAAGCATGAGATAAAAAAGACTTTTCTTATCAATTTTATCAATTATTTGATAATTATTAGACGCAGTCTTCGTGTTTTTATTCCTTTTGGTTCCGGTATCAATCCATAATTCAATATCCATCTTGTTTCTAAGATAAAAACGGAGAATTCTCCAATCAAAATATTTTCTAGCCTGGTTTTTCTCTATACCTACAATCTCATCTTCTCCCAGATAGTTATTCATAGGAACATTTCCTGGCAGATGAACAGATTTACGGTTATATGTCTTGTAATTATAAAAAAAAAAAATCCCTTGGTTCTTTTTTTCCTTTAATAAGAATTTATTAATATATGAGTCCTTCGGATCTTCATAATTAATAGATTTATATGCTAAAAGATCATATCTATAGTGTTTTTTAAAATTATTTTTTTGATTTCGTAATGACTCTCCTTCAAAATTCTTTTTTTTTTCGTATGAATCCCTTTTTTTAAAATCTTTATTTTCAGTTATACATCCTTGATTAACAACATTTCGCCATTTTTGGGGTACTAATCTAGACCATCTTATCTGAGATAAATCGTGTTGATAATGACCAGCTTTTAACCAGTTTTTCCATTGATTCATAGTGGAAGTAATCGATTTTTTATATTTTTTATATCTTAATTGGGAATGAAATATCCCTTGTACTTCAAAATAACCCTTTATTTTATTTTTAAGAAAAATAGTTGTTTCATGATCATGATATTGAAGAGCGGATCTTAGCTTATATAAGTTAAGAAATTGGTTTTGTGATAATTTGTAAAATACATATGCTTGTGACAAAAAGGATAAGTCACGAAAAAACCCTGTTCTCTTATTACTATTATTAGTAAGTGACTCTTTTCTATTCGAAATAAAGTGAATTGTATTATGATTTACTTTATCAATATCAGCTTTTTCTTGATTTTCGTTATTATTATAGATGTATTTGTCAATAAGGTTTCTAGCTGATTCAAGAAAAAATTCTGCATTGATTATGGGAATTTGAATGATAGATAGAAAGATATCTATGTATATTTTCTCAATAAAAATTTTTCTAAAATAATGGAATTTACGGACTATTCGAGCATTTCTTCTTTTTAGTACCTTTTTTAATAATCCGAATCTTTTCGTACCATAAGTTATTTTGTTAGGACTCTTTTTTTTCTTTGAGATCACTTTCTTCTCTTTGTTTTTTTTTTTATTTATTTGATTTATGATTGTCCTTTTTTTATTAGTCAAATCTTGCATTCGTGCTTCGGCCGGTGAAGGATTTGTCCAATCCATAGGTATAATTTGACTCGAGGATTCATGAATCGTCCTTTTATTGGTTATAAAATATTTTTGAGTTTCATTCAATTCATCTAATCCGCTAAATACTAATAGAATAGTGATTAGTTCTTTTATTTGTTCTTTGAAAAAGAAAAATGGACTTTTTTTGATAACTCTTTTTTTCCTTTCTTTTGATTTTGTGAAATTTAGAGAAAACTTTGTTCTTTTTTTTAAAATCCTTCTAACTAGAAAATACTTTTTTGTAAACTTTCTAATCCTTTCTTCTAGTTTTTTACAAATGGGTTTAAAATCAAAAAGAGAAGTTCTTCTTTTGGTAGAACCAAAAGGAAATTCAGTTTCCATCCCAAAAACTGTTAAAAAGCAAAAATTCTTTTTTTTCCTTTTTTTCCCTTTCTTCTCGTTCATTGAGCCCTTTTGAGGGCATTGCTTAGCTCTGTGCC